CTATATTATGTTATGCTTAAAAAAAATCGAATGAATAAAAAAAAAATACAAACGGATGTCACGTTTCACGATATATATAGTAGTGGGGGATTATGGGACAAAAAATAAATCCACTTGGTTTCAGACTTGGTGCAACCCAAGGTCATCATTCTCTTTGGTTTGCACAACCAAAAAATTATTCAAAGGATCTACAAGAAGATCAAAAAATACGAGATTGTATCAAAAATTATGTGCAAAATAATATGAAAATATCCTCTAATGTAGAGGGAATTGCACGTATAGAGATTCAAAAAAGAATCGATTTGATTCAGGTCATAATCTATATGGGATTCCCCAAGTTATTAATAGAAGACAGGACTCGAAGAATCGAAGAATTACAGACGCATGTACAAAAAGAACTCAATTGTGTAAACCGAAAACTCAACATTGCTATTACAAGAATTGCAAATCCTTACGGGCACCCCAATATTCTTGCAGAATTTATAGCCGGACAATTAAAGAATAGAGTTTCATTTCGCAAAGCAATGAAAAAAGCTATTGAATTAACTGAACAGGCAGGTACAAAAGGGATTCAAGTACAAATTGCAGGGCGTATCGACGGAAAAGAAATTGCACGTGTTGAATGGATCCGAGAAGGTAGAGTTCCTCTACAAACCATTCGAGCTAAAATTGATTATTGTTCCTATGCAGTTCGAACTATCTATGGGGTATTAGGCATCAAAATTTGGATATTTGTAGACGAGGAATAATAAGAACTTACTTGACTTATATTTAGTTATATCTGGTGATAAAACAAAAAATGGCAAACTCTTTCATTCTTTTTCTGGTAAATAAAAAAAAAAAAAAAGAACAATTCTATAAGGTTGAATAAAAATTCGATTAATCATTTGATATAATTGCTATGCTTAGTGTGTGACTCGTTGGTTTTTTTAGGGTTGGGATTCCAAAAAATGGACAGCCCATAGTACAAACTGATAACTATAGAACTAATAACCAACTCATCACTTCGTGTTATCTGGATAGAAAGAACCAGTCAAGATATGATATATAAGTCATATCATTGTAGCAACTGAAATCTTTTTTACATAAAAAAAAAAAATCTGATTATGGGTTGTAAAGCAATATAAAGTATACAGATAAATGGAAGGGTGAGAGAAAGATAGAAAAAGAATATTAATGATATATAATTCCAATATGTAAGGTCTATGAGTCATCTCATATAAAGGGAATGTAATAAAGCATCAATACTGATTGATCCATAATTAGACAAATCCGTGCATAGAACAAAAAATCAAGAGCCCCGAGCCAATAAAGACTGAGAAGGTTGACTCAAGAATAAATTTAATTGGAGGCTCCGTTGTAAAATTCAGACCTAATCATTAATCGAGAAGTGGTGGGAACGACAGAACCTGTGAATGCATAAGATTCTATTGAAAACGAATCCTAATGATTCATTGAGTAGGATGGCGGAACGAACCAGAAACCTATTCATTTATTCTGAGAGGTCATGTCATAGACTAATCTTACAACTGAATGTTGAAAGAGTAAATATTCGCCCGCGAATTTTTTTTTATTTCTAAATTTTAGTCGATTCGAAATAAAAGGAAAAACAAAATAAAGATTCATTATAGCGTTCTACCAAAACGACATTATCTATAAATAGAATACGTGTTAAATTATATATTAAAACACAAAAAATTTCTAATTTATAATCGATTAGATCAAATTTCAAAGAATCCCACGATTCCATATATTATTAACCGTGTATTTTTTTTTGTTTAATTTTTTAAAATTGTTTAATTCGCGAGGAGCTGGATGAGAAGAAACTCTCGTGTCCGGTTCTGTAGTAGAGATGGATGGAATTGATAAACAACCATCAACTATAACCCCAAAAGAACCAGATTCCGTAAACAACACAGAGGAAGAATGAAAGGAATATCTTATCGAGGTAATCGTATTTGCTTCGGTAGATATGCTCTTCAAGCGCTTGAACCCGCTTGGATCACATCTAGACAAATAGAAGCAGGGCGGCGAGCAATGACACGAAATGCACGCCGCGGTGGAAAAATATGGGTACGCATATTTCCAGACAAACCTGTTACAGTAAGACCTACAGAAACACGTATGGGTTCGGGGAAAGGATCTCCCGAATATTGGGTAGCTGTCGTTAAACCCGGTAGAATACTTTATGAAATGAGCGGAGTAGCAGAAAATATAGCTAGAAGGGCTATTTCAATAGCGGCATCTAAAATGCCTATACGAACTCAATTCATTCTTTCTGGATAGGAATGTAGAAACAAACGAAAGGGGTTTTGGGGATGAAAAAAAAACAATTGCAGGTTTCTTTTTTTGTTTTGAACAAATAATATTTCTTTTTTTTATTTATACCTTTGCATTGAAAAAGAAAAAACCGATAAAAAAATGATATGATTCAACCTCAAACCTATTTGAATGTAGCGGATAACAGCGGGGCCCGAGAATTGATGTGTATTCGAATCATAGGAGCTAGTAATCGACGATATGCTCATATTGGTGACATTATTGTTGCTGTAATCAAGGAAGCAGTACCAAATACACCTCTAGAAAGATCAGAAGTGGTCCGAGCTGTCATTGTACGTACTTGTAAAGAACTCAAACGCGACAACGGTATGATAATACGATATGATGACAACGCTGCGGTTGTTATTGATCAAGAAGGAAATCCAAAAGGAACCCGAATTTTCGGCGCGATCGCCCGGGAATTAAGACAGTTAAATTTCACTAAAATAGTTTCATTAGCACCTGAAGTATTATAGGGGAAGACCTTAATATAGTATTTGAATGAAATTGATTTAATTTATTTAATTAATTAGTAAATTGTTTATCTATCACGTATATATCTTTAATAATTCATAAATATTAAAAAATTAAGAAAAAAAGAAAAAGAGCATGTTGATTATATCAAAATTAGGGGGAAACAAAAATCTTAGTTTATCATGAGTAAAGACACTATTGCTGACATAATAACCTCTATACGAAATGCTGACATGAATAAAAAAAGAACAGTTCGAATACCATCTACTAACATCACTGAAAATATTGTTAAAATCCTTTTACAAGAAGGTTTTATTGAAAACGTGAGAAAACATCAAGAAAGCAATAAATATTTTTTGGTTTTAACCCTACGACATAGAAGAAATAGGAAAGGACCATATAGAACTGTTTTAAATTTAAAACGGATCAGTCGACCCGGTCTACGAATATATTCTAACTATCAACGAATTCCTAGAATTTTAGGCGGAATGGGGGTTGTAATTCTTTCTACTTCTCGAGGTATAATGACAGACCGAAAGGCTCGACTAGAAGGAATCGGCGGAGAAGTTTTGTGTTATATATGGTAATCTTTATAATAGCCGACACGGTCATATTTGTGAAAAAAGAGAAAGGACAAGTTTATAATATTATCCCTCTTACATTAGTTGATACTTCAAAGCGGTTTTACTTGGAATGAAACAACAAAAATGGATTCATGAGGGTTTAATTACTGAACAACTTACCGATGGTATGTATCTTCCGGATTCGTTTAGATAACAAAAAAATTATTCTGGTTTTTGTTTCGTAAAGGATTTCATGTAGTTTTATACGTATACTACCAGGAAATAGACTAAAAATTGAGGTAAGTCCTTATGATTCAACCAAAGGGCGTATAATTTAGAGACTCCAAAGCAAAGACTTGAATGATTAGGCGGTTTTTTCAATTTCAACATTCTTTCGTGAGGATACAATTCGAAATTCAAAATTTCAAGAAACTTATTTTCTTCCAATAAGTAGATTCGGAATTAAAAAAAGGAATGACAAATATGAAAATAAGGGCCTCCGTTCGTAAAATTTGTGAAAAATGTCGATTGATCCGTAGGCGGGGACGAATTATAGTAATTTGTTCTAACCCGAGACATAAACAAAGACAAGGATAATCTTTCTAAAACAAAAAGACTCTCGAAATCTAAAGGACCCGATGTACAGATGTACAAATAAATAAATAAAATAAGTAAAAAAAAAAAAAAAAAAAAAAAGAATAAGGATCTGTTTTGACATGAAATGGATATATCCATATATCTCTGACTTATATTTATGAGATGATAAAATATGGCAAAACCTATACCAAAAATTGGTTCGCGTAGAAATAGACGTATTGGTTCACGTAAGAATCCACGTAGAATCCCCAAGGGAGTTATTCATGTTCAAGCAAGTTTCAACAATACCATTGTGACTGTTACAGATGTACGGGGTCGAGTAATTTCTTGGTCCTCTGCCGGGGCTTGTGGATTCAAGGGTACAAGAAGGGGTACACCATTTGCCGCTCAAACCGCAGCAGGAAATGCTATTCGGACAGTAGTGGATCAAGGTATGCAACGAGCAGAAGTTATGATAAAAGGCCCGGGTCTCGGAAGAGATGCGGCATTAAGAGCTATTCGTAGAAGTGGTATACTATTAAGTTTCATACGGGATGTAACTCCTATGCCACATAATGGCTGTAGGCCTCCTAAAAAAAGACGTGTGTAAAAATAAACATTGAAGAGATTTCAAGAGAAATAAATAATTCAATGATTTGATCAAATAATATACTATGGTTCGAGAGAAAGTAACAGTATCTACTCGGACACTACAGTGGAAGTGTGTTGAATCAAGAGCAGACAGTAAGCGTCTTTATTATGGACGCTTTATTCTGGCCCCACTTATGAAAGGTCAAGCCGATACAATAGGCATTGCAATGCGAAGAGCTTTGCTCGGAGAAATAGAAGGTACATGTATCACACGCGCAAAATCTGAGAAAATACCACATGAATATTCTACCATAGTAGGTATTCAAGAATCCGTACATGAAATTTTAATGAATTTGAAAGAAATTGTCTTGAAAAGTAATCTGTATGGAACTCGTAACGCGTCTATTTGTGTCAAGGGTCCTGGATATGTAACTGCTCAAGACATTATCTTACCACCTTCTGTGGAAATTGTTGATA